AAAGTCGAAATCAGAAAATTCCATTTTAGAGTTCGAAGAGTTTTAAAAAAAATAACAAAGAAACAAACAAAAGCTGTTTTATTTGTAAAACAAATAAGAAAAGAACTTTTAAAAGGAACAAAAATTCCATTATTTATACCGAGAGAAATATATGAATCAAGTCAAACTCAAACAGAAAATGATTCTATAATCAGTAATAAGATAATTCATGAATCACTTAGTCAAAATAGAGCTACAGGTTGGACAAATTATTTACAGACAAAAGAAGAAATGAAACATAGAATTGATAGAAGAAACACAATCAGAAATCAAATAGAAAAAATGAAAAAAAATAAAAAGAATAATGGAGAATCACCCCCAAAAATTTGGAAACTATTAAAAAGAAAAAATATTGAATTATTAATTCAATTTTGCATTGAAAAAATATACATTGATATCTTTCTATGTATCATTAATATGCGCAGAATCACTCTATACCTTTTTATGGAATCAACAAAAAAAATTGTTGAGAAATACATTGACAATAATAAAAGAAATCAAGATCAAGAAAGGATTAATAAAACAAAACAAAATCAAATTGACTTTATTTCGCCTATGACTATAAAAAAGATATTTGATAATCTTAGAAATAGTAAGCGAAAGTCACATATTTTTTTTTATTTATCTGACTTGTCACAAAAATATGTATTTTTAAAATTATCACAAACCCAAGCAATTAACTTCAATAAGGTAAGATCTATTCTTCAATATAATGGACCATCTTTTTTTCTTAAGAATGAAATAAAGGATTTTTTTGGAAGACAAGGAATATTTGATTCCGAAATAAGACATAATAAACTTCCAAATTATGGAATGAATCCATGGAAAAACTGGTTAAGAGGTCATTATCAATACGATTTATCTCAGATTACATGGTCTAGATTAGTCCCCCAAAAATGGCGAAATGGGATAAATACCTCTCAAAATAATGATTTAAAGAAATGGTATTCCTATGAAAAAGACCCTTTTTTTGATTACAAAAAAAAACAAAATTTGAAAGTCTATTTATTATCAAATAAAGAGGATAATTTTGAAAAAAACTATAGATATGATCTTTTATCATATAAATATATTCATTCTGAAACTAAGAAGAAATCCTGTATTTATAGAACATCATTCGAAAGAAATAAGAAGCAGGAAAATTCCACCAGAAATAAAGAAAACTTTTTTAACATACTCAAGAATATTCCTATGAAGAATTATCTAGGAAAAAGTGATATTATATATATGGAAAAAAATACGGATAGAAAATATTTGGGGTGGAAATTTAATACAAAAATTCAGGTTGAACCTAATAAGGACCAAATAAAGGATCAATTTCATATTTTTTATCTTCCAATTGATTCAAATTGCGAAATCAATTACAAAAGGGTCTTTTTTGATTGGATGGAAATATCTTTTGATTGGATGGGAATGAATGAAAAATTCTTAATTTTAAATCACCTCATATCAAATCCGAAAGTTTTTTTCTTTCCAGAGTTTGTGATACTATATCATAAATATAAAGAGAAACCTTGGTTTATCCCAAGCAACTTACTTTTTTTTAATTTGAATATAAAACCAAATTTTAGTGAAAATCAAAATAGCAAGGCAAAGCAAGAGCAGGATGATAATTTTTTAAATTTTAGCCCAGCAAATTCAAAACAATATTTTGAATTAAAGAAGCAAAACAATATTGAAGAATATTTTTTAGAATCGATTGAAAAACTAAAAATATTCTTTCAAGGAGATTTTCCTTTGCAGTTAAGATGGACTGGACGTTTGAATCAATTGAATCAAAAAATGATGAATAATATCCAGATATACGGTCTCCTGGTTAGCCTCATAAATGTAAGAAAAATTACTATATCCTATATTCAAAGAAAAGAAATGAATCTGGATATAATGAGGAGGCGTTTAAATCTTACACAATTAACGAAAAAGGGAATATTAATTATGGAACCTGCCCGTCTATCTGTAAAAAATGACGGACAGTTTTTTATGTATCAAATAATAGGTATTTCATTGGTTCATAAAAGTAAGCACCAAAGTAACCGAAACCCCAAAAATGTTGCTAAGAAAAATTTTGATGAATCCATTCCAAGACATAAAATAAAAACTCTAAATAGAGACAAAAATACTTCTGATTTGCTTGTTCCTGAAAAGATTTTATCGTCTAGACGTCGTAGAGAATTGAGAATTCTAATTTCTTTCAATTTGAATTTAAAGAATCAGAATGGTGTGCATAAAAATAAATTATTTTGCAAGGAGAACAGGCTAAAAAACTGGAGTCAATTTTTGGATGAAAGTAAAAATATCGACAGAAAAAAAAATGAATTAATTAAATTAAAGTTCTTTTTTTGGCCTAATTATCGATTAGAAGATTTAGCTTGTATGAATCGCTATTGGTTTGATACCAATAATGGGAGCCGTTTGAGTATGTTAAGGATATCTATGTATCCCTGATTTAAATTTTGAGTTT